ATATTCTCAGGGTAATGATCCATCAACCTGCTAGTTCTTTTTATGAGGGACAAACAGAAGAATGTGTGCTGGAAGCGGATGAATTACTGAAAATGCGAAAAACTATGGCAACGATTTATGCCCAAAGAACGGGCAAACCTTCATGGCAGATATACAAAGACATGGAAAGAGATCTTTATATGTCAGCAGAAGACGCCCAAGCCTACGGAATTGTTGATATGGTAGCCGATTCTTTGTAGCAGAAAGCATCCCTCATAAATACACGATTTGATATTTCTTTCTATTTTTTATCCCCCAACCAACCGGATTGAAATAATTCATAATCATCGGGTTAGGATTGATCTAAACCCGCTCATTATGTATATGACTTACCATGCCAACTATAAGACAACTTATTAGAAACACAAGACAGCCAATCCGAAATGTCACAAAATCTCCCGCTCTTCGGGGATGCCCTCAGCGTCGAGGAACCTGTACTAGGGTGTATGTGCGACTCGTTTAGATCCTATACTAAAAAATAGAAAGAAATTTTTATGGAAGAATTCCATTCACACTATCTTAACTTACAAAAAATCTATTCTATTAATAAGAAATATATATAATTCGATTGTGTATCAAATTTATGGTTTCGATTGGTGCAAACCGAATCACCTCAAATTGCAATTTAAGATGAAAAAAACTTTCCCATTGGTAACAAAAGGTTATCCATTAAGCGGGAAAAATCCTATTTCAAATAAAGACAAATTATGTCCTAATTTTTGCAAGAACGGACTAAGAGGGTCAACTACCCAGCTAATCTTCATACTTAAATACCGTTACTGTATAGTTAGATTTCGTTGTGAAAGACCTATTACTAGATATTTCATGGGTAGAGCCCATTAGTGTGAACTGTACAAGTTAACAATAACATTCATTAAATGAAGATTCAATGAAGGGAGGGGCTCCGGTGTATAGAGAGGACCTCACCGTTTAAAAAGTAATCATAGAAACGATGGAACCCACAATTTCTTTATCTATTTCTATTCAATTTACTATGTTTTTTTAATACCTAGTATCAATACAAATTATTGTTTCGAGGTTAAATGCTTAGAAAAAAAAAGAAAAAAATCGTGGTTGGGAAGGTTATAGTAGCAAAAGCCATTGGAATTTTTATTTTATACATTAGAAGAATCCATTTTTGTTATTAATAGACTAGGAAGGACAAAAGAATAACTGAAAGAAAAAAAATCAAATAGTTATTCATCAAAGTATCATTTATTCAATGACCAGAATTAAAAGAGGATCTATCGCTCGAAAACGGAGGATAAAATTTCGTTTATTTACATCAAGCTTTCACGGAGCTCATTCAAGACTTACTCGAACTATTCAGCAACAGAGAATAAAAGCTTTGGTTTCGGCTCATCGGGATAGAGATAGAAAAAAAAGAGATTTTCGCGGTTTGTGGATCAGTCGAATAAATGCAGTAATTGGCGAGAATAAAAAAAAAAGAGACTATATTTTTAGTAATTTAATGTATAATCTATACAGGAAGCAATTGCTTCTTAATCGCAAAATACTTGCACAAATAGCTATATTAAAGGGGAATTGTCTTTTTATGATTGCCAACGAGACGAGATCATAAAAATAAAAATTCCCCGGAGACTGAACTCCGGGAAGGTGGTAGAATAGAAAAGATTTGTATGATAAAATAGAATTCATATAATAAAGTCATCAAAAAAAATGAACAACCACGCTCAATAAAAAAAAGATTTATTCTTCTTCACCGATTCTCTTTTTTCTTACAACGCAACAACCCCAATTGGATTGTCGTAGTTTTCGAACTAAATATCAATCCACATTTAATTTGAGTTTAAATTCCAATTTGAATTCAATTGAAGAGTAACTCTATTTTTTTGTTTTTTTAAGAACAGTAGTCGTAGTTCTAGTGGTCGACTCACTTTTTTCAAATTCTAGTTTTTCATCATTAACAAAAGGTAACAAAGATAAAATACGAGCTTGTTTTATAGCAATCGTAATTAATCGTTGTTCTTTTAAGGTCAATCTATTCACGCGTCTAGATAATATTTTTCCTTGGTGACTAATAAATCGACAAAGTAAAATCATGTTTTTATAATCAATTCGATCCCCCGGTTGGATCGGGGACAAACGCCTACGAAAAGATCGCTTGGATTTAAGAAAGAGTCGCTTAGATTTATCCATGGTTTGTTTATTCCTATCCCGAAAATCCCATTTCTTATAAAAATATAAAAGGGATTTTTTTTTTTTTTGAATATATGTTGTTCTATAATGAAATATATGCTATATAATGAAATATATGCTATATAATGTTATATGTATATAATTTCATATTATATATAGAATTTATATGTTATATAGAATTTATATGTTATATATAGAATTTATATGTTTATAGATATCTAATTTATAGAATATATCTGAAATATTATTTTTCATCTACCTTGGAAGGGTGACACACAAGCGATCCTTTTTCTCTATTTCTTTATCTCTGCGTGAATCATATGTTTGCAACAAAAAGGACAGAATTTTCTCAATTCCAATCGACTAGGCGTATTGTGTCGATTCTTTTGAGTAATATATCTGGAAATACCCGTTGATTTCTTATTAATACTCTTTTGATTACAACCGGTACATTCCAAAATAACAGTTATTCGGATATCTTTACCCTTGGCCATGAACCTCCTTTGGTTTTTTTATTCACTTAACTCTTCTATTTTAAGATTCGAAGCGAAAAAGAAAAAAGGAACGAAAAAAAGTAGAAGTTGATAATTCAAAATCAAATTATGAAAGATTTTGTTCCAATTAATTTTATATAGTACAGTAATAATTAAGTAATACAATGATTTCTAATCGCAATACAGTATTTCATTTTTCATTTAAGTATCTTGTATGAGATTATTGCCCCTGCCCTAGCATTCCATTTCCATTTCTGGTCTCACTCTATTATTAATAGCAATGGAATTGAATTATTAATTCAATTCCATTGAAACCTGGTAAAAATTCCGAGTTTCACTGAGGCCAAATCCACCTTTCTTCTTTCTCTTTTTTTTTCTAACTTATTCTATTTCTAATTATAAAAAATAAAGAAATAAAGAAGAGAGAATTAATCACAGATATTTGATTGGATCTCTAATCTTCGTCACCCCTTCCCGTGCCAATAACTAGAATGAAAAAAAGGGGAATATCAATGCATCCGGGAATAAACGATTGATTTCTATCAAGAGACCCGCTAAAACCCCGAACCATAGAGTACTTACCACTGGTGCCACAGAGAGATATGTTTTTAGATCTCGCATTTCAAATCCTCCTTCTTTTTTTCTTGTAATTTGTAATATATAATTACATATAGGAATATGATAGGAATATGATCAAATGGTTTTTTATTAATAACCACTTGCATTTGTGGGGAGAAGTCCCAATTCAAATTGAATTGTACAATGATTCATTAAATATTTTATTTTTTTTTTAGAGTATTCTTTTTATTATATTATAATTATTATTATAATTATTAATAATAATATAGTTAATTAATAATAATATAGTTAATAATATATAGTTAATAATAATATTAACTATATTCTATTATTTTATTATGAATTCTATTAATAGAAAATTTTTGATATTATATTTCTAAATATTTTTTTTATATCCTATTTTATATTATAGGATATGAAACTAAAAAAAAGAAAAAAATGGCAGGATATATGATATATATATATAACGGAAATAATGTGGAAAACAAGACAAAGATTCTTTACAATGACACTGGAAACCAATAGAAAGGGATGTAGCGCAGCTTGGTAGCGCGTTTGTTTTGGGTACAAAATGTCACGGGTTCAAATCCTGTCATCCCTATCCCTAACTATTAGTTATGGTATGAGCAGTAACAAGAGATCAATTGCGACCAATTCAAATTGGACATACTTACTCAATATCAATAGTTTTCCATAGTTATATATAACATAATTATGGATAACTATTGATAAAGTTAGTATATGCATGCAAGATGTATTGGCATCACATAAAATTATTTATGAAAATAAAGCGCTCTTAGTTCAGTTCGGTAGAACGCGGGTCTCCAAAACCCGATGTCGTAGGTTCAAATCCTACAGAGCGTGATTTCATTCTTGTTAGATTGAGAATGACACTGAAATAATAGAATAACAGTCTAATCTAAAGTCTGAATTTGACCTCCTGTGAATTAAGATTAAAACAACGAAATAGGAGGTCAATAAATAAAAGAGATGTTACTTAATCAAAGGTCCAACTGATCACCACGTCGGTATTGTAAATATGCAGTTACAAATAATCCAGCCAAAGTAATAGGAATTAGACCTAACACGATTCCAAACGGAAAAACTTCAATCATTTGAATTTGTTTGAAAGGAAAAAAGGGGGGGGTAATATCTATCCTTAAAAAGAAATCTGTATTGACCATGAATCTCAATGACCAAGAATTGGCAATTGACATGATAAGGAACTATAGAATATCTAGAATATCCCTAAATTTTCAATTCATTTCAAAAATTCAAATCAAATAAGTCGTATCTTATTCAGACTGATAAATAGACCTGAGGTTAAAGTTAAAACCGCTAGTAGAAAACCGAAATAACTGGTTATAGTGGGCATAAAGAAACTAAATGAAATATGTTCTTTTTATACATATGTTTATAAAGCACTTCCCTAAGTTTCCATTTTTGAGAGAAAAATAGGAAAATAAGCAAAAAATACAACTTGAAAGATACAATTGAAAATAATTGATTCATTAATCAATTATTACGGACGAACAAAAAGAAAAAAGATAGTTACATAGGTAAGAAATCAATTCATCGTCTGTGACATCTACCCATCCTGTGATTCCAAATCAACAGATTTATTGAACAACTCGTGAGTTAAGTAAACTAATCTGTTGAAAATATTTTTCTTTTATTTCTATTAGTTCTTATTCTATTTCTATTTATTATTTCTATTCTTATTCTATA